GTTTGTTGCTTATTTGTGTTTGTTGCTTATTTGTGTTTGTTGCTTATTTGTGTTTGTTGCTTATTTGTGTTTGTTGCTTATTTGTGTTTGTTGCTTATTTGTGTTTGTTGCTTATTTGTGTTTGTTGCTTATTTGTGTTTGTTGCTTATTTGTGTTTGTTGCTTATTTGTGTTTGTTGCTTATTTGTGTTTGTTGCTTATTTGTGTTTGTTGCTTATTTGTGTTTGTTGCTTATTTGTGTTTGTTGCTTATTTGTGTTTGTTGCTTATTTGTGTTTGTTGCTTATTTGGCGTAATGAGTTGTGATGACCATATGATGGCATATATTTTTTTAATGTAACTCCAGCGGTTTGAAGGGTAAAAAATATACGAATATACAACATACAAATAACACGGATAAAGTTTGTGTTAACTAAGGTTTGATTTTAATGAAATTTCAGTGGTTAAAGATAGTGTAATATAAGTAAACAAAGTTTAAAAATTTTTGATAAAAGTTTGTGTTAACTAAGGTTTGATTTTAATGAAATTTCAGTGGTTAAAGATAGTGTAATATAAGTAAACAAAGTTTAAAAATTTTTGATAAAAGTTTGTGTTAACTAAGGTTTGATTTTAATGAAATTTCAGTGGTTAAAGATAGTGTAATATAAGTAAACAAAGTTTGTAAAAATTTTTAATGAAGCTTGTTAAATTTTTGGTTAAAATTTTCCTAGGTTTGTTAAAGTTTGTTAAGAAAATAGAGGAAATGAAAATGAGTGAAAGTAAGTAAAATTATGTCCAGCAAACATTCACCAAATAGCACCATGCTTAGAGTTAGTGGTCACACCAACAACCAAATGGAAAACAAAGTGCACAGGGTAAAGATGATTCCACAAATACTTCAACCGTCTCATCCAGTGATTCTTGAAAGCTAATAATAGGACGCAACGCGTCTGTATGCTCACGTCTTCGATGGCTGCGCCGCGGTGCACTCTGAGGGGCCACCCGTGAAGAAGTGAAGAAGAAAAAAATACTAGAGGCGCCCCAGGCAATCCAGATGCCGCGATCACGGGTGAGAAGCAGACAAGCATCAACCAAATGACTCTGTGAAGAGCATTAAGTGCTAAGTAAACCGAGCTATGGCCCTGACCGAGGAACCAGAGGCGCAAAAGCGCAAGTTGTGCTAGGGTGTAGGGGGAAAGAGTGGTCCTGAAGCTAGTAACGTAAAACCTTATGTGCACCGGGTTGCTGATTTCACGTGAGGAGAACGACTAATAAATCACCTGGTACTTCAGATACCGGTACTACAAGAAGTAGAAGAACTATCATGACCTGTTACCATTCAGTTATCTTGGTTCCAAGCATAGTCATACACCGACCCCATACCTTATACATTACCAGCATTACTATGGTTTTAGTACAGTAAGTGAAGCTATTCCTAGACTCATTACAGAGTTAATCTCTAAGGATGTATGAGTTAAATATAAGTTATGCCATATGAAAATTATCCTAGTCCTAGTACATACACTTAAATGTACAACTTAGCATTAATATGATGCAATGGGGCATATAAACCAATGCATAGCCATACATAGAACTTACCTAGAACATATACGTTCTGGGGGGGTAGGGGGGGTAGGCTTAAGGTTATATGTCTGTGCTGGGGGGGGTTTATAGTTTTTTAGGGTTTCTGTAGTTGAAAGATTAGGTCAGCGGCGGCTTTTCAAGCCGCAGGTCTTGGAGAGAAGCCAAGCAGAAACTATTATGACTTATTTTGTAATTTTTTTGGGGTTATGTTTTGTTTTGGGGGGGTTGGCCGTTGCTTCGAATCCTTCCCCTTATTATGGGGTTGTTGGTTTGGTTTTGGCTTCTGTTATAGGGTGTGGGTGGTTGTTGAATCTCGGGGCCTCTTTTATTTCGTTAGTATTATTTTTGGTGTACTTGGGGGGAATGTTGGTGGTTTTTGTATACTCTGTGTCGTTGGCAGCAGACCCCTTTCCAGAGGCCTGGGGGGATTGGCGTGTTATTGGGTATGGGGTGGGGTTTATTTTAGTGTGTGTTGTGGGGGCAGTTGTTGGGGGTTTTATTGGGTGTTGGAAGCCTAGTGTTGTAACTGTAGATGCTGGGGGTGTACTTTCAGTTCGATTAGATTTTGGTGGTGTGGCTATGTTTTATTCGCAGGGGGTGGGGATATTTTTGGTGGGGGGTTGGGGGCTGTTGCTGACTTTGTTTGTTGTGTTAGAGTTAGTGCGGGGGTTGTCTCGTGGGGCTATTCGGGCGGTTAGGTATGGGAGATGGTTCAGAAAGTAGTTTAGTATAAAATACCAGCTTTGGGAGTTGGAGATAGAGGTTTGAGTCCTCTCTTTCTGATAGGTAGTTAAACTCTAAGAAGAGGATAGTCTTCATTCTTTGGTTTACAAGACCAATGTTTTTAATAAACTATTAGAGTGTTTAGTAGTTTAGTATTTTGTTTTCTAGGGCTCCGGTAGCGGGGAATAGGATTAGGAGAATTGTGAAGTAGGTGATGGAGGCGAGTTGGCCAATGATGATGAAGGGGTGTTCTATGTGTGCGCTAAGGTGAAGGTTGATGTTCGTATGATGGTGTATATTTTTTCAATGTAACTCCAGCGGTTTGAAGGGTAAAAAATATACGAATATACAACATACAAATAACACGGATAAAGTTTGTGTTAACTAAGGTTTGATTTTAATGAAATTTCAGTGGTTAAAGATAGTGTAATATAAGTAAACAAAGTTTAAAAATTTTTGATAAAAGTTTGTGTTAACTAAGGTTTGATTTTAATGAAATTTCAGTGGTTAAAGATAGTGTAATATAAGTAAACAAAGTTTAAAAATTTTTGATAAAAGTTTGTGTTAACTAAGGTTTGATTTTAATGAAATTTCAGTGGTTAAAGATAGTGTAATATAAGTAAACAAAGTTTGTAAAAATTTTTAATGAAGCTTGTTAAATTTTTGGTTAAAATTTTCCTAGGTTTGTGAAAGTTTGTTAAGAAAATAGAGGAAATGAAAATGAGTGAAAGTAAGTAAAATTATGTCCAGCAAACATTCACCAAATAGCACCATGTTTAGAGTTAGTGGTCACACCAACAACCAAATGGAAAACAAAGTGCACAGGGTAAAGATGATTCCACAAATACTTCAACCGTCTCATCCAGTGATTCTTGAAAGCTAATAATAGGACGCAACGCGTCTGTATGCTCACGTCTTCGATGGCTGCGCCGCGGTGCACTCTGAGGGGCCACCTGTGAAGAAGTGAAGAAGAAAAAAATACTAGAGGCGCCCCAGGCAATCCAGATGCCCCGATCACGGGTGAGAAGCAGACAAGCATCAACCAAATGACTCTGTGAAGAGCATTAAGTGCTAAGTAAACCGAGCTATGGCCCTGACCGAGGAACCAGAGGCGCAAAAGCGCAAGTTGTGCTAGGGTGTAGGGGGAAAGAATGGTCCTGAAGCTAGTAACGTAAAACCTTATGTGCACCGGGTTGCTGATTTCACGTGAGGAGAACGACTAATAAATCACCTGGTACTTCAGATACCGGTACTACAAGAAGTAGAAGAACTATCATGACCTGTTACCATTCAGTTATCTTGGTTCCAAGCATAGTCATACACCGACCCCATACCTTATACATTACCAGCATTACTATGGTTTTAGTACAGTAAGTGAAGCTATTCCTAGACTCATTACAGAGTTAATCCCTAGAAACAAAACAGTGGTAAATAACTGAGATTATCCTAAACCTATAAGTTAAATGGACTCAACACATTCATTTAATAGGCTATCTAACATTAACTTAATGTAATGGGGCATATAAATTAATGCATGACCATACATAGAACTTACCTAGAACATATACGTTCTGGGGGGGTAGGGGGGGTAGGCTTAAGGTTATATGTCTGTGCTGGGGGGGGTTTATAGTTTTTTAGGGTTTCTGTAGTTGAAAGATTAGGTCAGCGGCGGCTTTTCAAGCCGCAGGTCTTGGAGAGAAGCCAAGCAGAAACTATTATGACTTATTTTGTAATTTTTTTGGGGTTATGTTTTGTTTTGGGGGGGTTGGCCGTTGCTTCGAATCCTTCCCCTTATTATGGGGTTGTTGGTTTGGTTTTGGCTTCTGTTATAGGGTGTGGGTGGTTGTTGAATCTCGGGGCCTCTTTTATTTCGTTAGTATTATTTTTGGTGTACTTGGGGGGAATGTTGGTGGTTTTTGTATACTCTGTGTCGTTGGCAGCAGACCCCTTTCCAGAGGCTTGGGGGGATTGGCGTGTTATTGGGTATGGGGTGGGGTTTATTTTAGTGTGTGTTGTGGGGGCAGTTGTTGGGGGTTTTATTGGGTGTTGGAAGCCTAGTGTTGTAACTGTTGATGCTGGGGGTGTACTTTCAGTTCGATTAGATTTTGGTGGTGTGGCTATGTTTTATTCGCAGGGGGTGGGGATATTTTTGGTGGGGGGTTGGGGGCTGTTGTTGACTTTGTTTGTTGTGTTAGAGTTAGTGCGGGGGTTGTCTCGTGGGGCTATTCGGGCGGTTAGGTATGGGAGATGGTTCAGAAAGTAGTTTAGTATAAAATACCAGCTTTGGGAGTTGGAGATAGAGGTTTGAGTTCTCCCTTTCTGATAGGTAGTTAAACTCTAAGAAGAGGATAGTCTTCGTTCTTTGGTTTACAAGACCAATGTTTTTAATAAACTATTAGAGTGTTTAGTAGTTTAGTATTTTGTTTTCTAGGGCTCCGGTAGCGGGGAATAGGATTAGGAGAATTGTGAAGTAGGTGATGGAGGCGAGTTGGCCAATGATGATGAAGGGGTGTTCTACTGGTTGGCTGCCTACTCATGTTAGGATAAGGAGGTTGGCAGCGAGGGTTCAGAATAGGAGTTGTGAGAGTGGGCGAAAGGCTAGAGTGCGTTGTTTTGATTTGTGTAGAAAGGGGATTAGGAAGAGGATTAGTACTGATGCGGCTAGGGCTAGTACTCCTCCTAGTTTATTGGGAATTGATCGGAGGATGGCGTAGGCGAATAGGAAATATCACTCTGGTTTGATATGGGGAGGTGTTACTAGAGGGTTTGCTGGGGTAAAGTTTTCTGGGTCTCCTAGTAGGTTGGGGGAAAATAGGGCTAGGGTTGTGAGTGGAAGGAGTATGAGTATAAAGCCGAGGATATCTTTTGTGGAGAAGTAGGGGTGGAATGGGATTTTATCGCAGTTTGATGAGATGCCTAGGGGGTTGTTCGATCCAGATTCGTGTAGGAAGGTAAGGTGGATTATGGTAAGGCCTGCGATAATGAAAGGTAAGAGGAAGTGTAGGGCAAAAAATCGTGTAAGTGTGGGGTTGTCTACCGAGAATCCGCCTCAAGCTCATTCTACTAGGGTTTGTCCGATGTAGGGGATTGCTGAAAATAAGTTAGTGATGACTGTAGCTCCTCAGAAGGATATTTGTCCTCATGGTAAGACATATCCTACGAAGGCTGTTGCTATTAGAGTGAGTAGAAGAAGGACGCCTGTGTTTCAAGTTTCTTTGTAAAGGTATGATCCGTAGTAGGATCCACGGGCGATGTGGAGGTAAATGCAAATGAAGAAGAATGAAGCTCCGTTTGCGTGTAGATTGCGGATAAGTCAGCCGTATTGTACGTTTCGACATGTGTGGGCTACGGATGAAAAGGCTAGGGTTGTATCTGCAGTGTAGTGTGTGGCTAGTAGTAGGCCGGTTAGGATTTGTGTAATTAGGCAGATGCCTAGGAGCGACCCAAAGTTCCATCAGGCGGAGATGTTTGGTGGAGTGGGGAGGTCAATTAGGGAGTTGTTGATTATTTTTAGTAGGGGGTGAGACTTTCGAAGATTTGGGGCCATTGGTTTAATTGGTCTGTGTATTAATAAGATAATGAGGATGGATAGAGCGAAAGATCCTAGGTAGGTTTTGATTAGTCCGGTGTGTAAGGGTGTTGAGGTTTTGCTTGCTATGAGTTGTAGGTTAGCGAGTCCTTCAGGTCCTATCTTTTTATATCAGGATAGGTCAATTAGGTGGGAGGCGATTTTTTGACCACTGTTTATAAGGTTTGTGGAGTTAAGTCGATGTATTAGGGGGTTGAAGTATCCTAGTGAGTTTGAGAAGTTTGATAGGGGGTTTTGTTTTGGTTGTGTTAGGGTGTGGGTTATATTTGAAAGTTCTAGGGCTAGGATAATACCTAGAGTTGTTAGAGTGATGGCTGCGGTTTTTGTGGTTAGAGGTATGGTTATTGGGGAGGTTTTGGTGGGGGTGATGAAGGATGTAATGAGAAGGCCGGCTATGATGCTGCCGAGGGCAAGGCGGGTGATTGGGTTGATGATTGTAGGGTTATTTTCGTTGATTGGGGATGTTGGGGGTATGCGAGTAAATCCTGTTTGTACTAGGAGGGTTATCCGTGGGGTATAGGTGGCGGTGAATGATGTTGCTAGGAGTGTTAAGAGGAGTGCTCAAGTGTTTAAGTAGGAGGTGTTTAGGTTTTCAATAATGAGGTCTTTTGAGTAGAATCCGGCTAAGAATGGGGTTCCTATTAGTGCTAAGTTGCCGATAGTCAGGCAGGAAGTGGTAGTGGGAAGTATTTTTTGTAGGCCTCCCATTTTTCGGATGTCTTGTTCTCCATTTAGGTTATGGATGATTGTTCCTGAACATAAGAATAGTATGGCTTTGAAGAATGCGTGTGTTGAGATGTGGAAGAAGGCTAATTGAGGTAGGTTTAGTCCGATGGTGACTATTATTAGGCCTAGTTGGCTAGATGTGGAGAAGGCAATGATTTTTTTAATATCATTTTGTGTGAGAGCACATGTAGCAGCGAAGAGTGTGGATAGGGCCCCTAGACATAGACATAGGGTGAGGGCGGTATGGTTGTTGGCGAGTATTGGGTGGGTGCGAATAAGTAGGAAGATTCCGGCGACTACTATTGTACTTGAGTGAAGTAGGGCGGAGACTGGGGTTGGACCTTCTATGGCTGCTGGTAGTCAGGGGTGAAGTCCGAATTGAGCTGATTTTCCTGTGGCGGCGAGAATGAGGCCTAGGAGGGGTAGGGTTGGGGTTTGGGTGTTGGTAAAGGCTTGTTGGATCTCTCAGGTGTTCGTGGTGGAGGCGAGTCAAGCTATGCTTAGGATAAGGCCGATGTCTCCAATTCGGTTGTAAAGTACGGCTTGTAGTGCAGCTGTATTGGCGTCTGCACGGCCTTGTCATCAGCCGATTAGTAGGAAGGATATGATTCCTACTCCTTCTCAGCCGATGAATAGTAAGAATATATTGTTGGCGATGGTTAGGGTTAGTATGGCGATTAGGAATACTAGGAGGTGGGAGTAGAATTTTATGAGGTGTGGTTCTGAGTTTATGTACCATGTTGTGAATTGGAGGATGGATCATGTTACGAATAATGCGATCGGGAAGAATAGTATGGAGTACTGGTCGATTTTGAGGCTAAGGGGAATTTTAAAGTTTGTGATAAACTTTCATTCTCAGTTAGAAGTAATGCTTTCTGTGCCTGAGTACAGGAATAATGTTATTGGTGCTAGGCTAATTAGGAAGGCAGTTTTGATGGTGCGTATGATGGTGGTTGGGGTGCTTTGGAAGTTTTTTGATAGAAGTGGTATTAATGTTGGTGTTATGATAATGGTTAATGTTAGTAATATGGAGGTGCTGAGTAATAGTGCTGTTTCCATTACTTTTACTTGGATTTGCACCAAGATGGGTGGTTCCTAAGACCAATGGATTACTGTTATCCTTTAAAAGTAAGGGGGCTGAGGTTTTAGACTCAGATACAAGAGTTAGCAGTTCTTGTTGGTTGAACCTCCCCTCGGCAGGTAAGAAGGTTTTAACTTCTATTTTTAGAGTCACGGTCTAATGTTTGGGTTGAAACTATACTTGCATAAGGGGAGTCCGGAGATGGTTTCTGGCTTTAAAATTAGAAGTAGTATGGGGAAGGTGTGGAGGGCTATTAGGAGGTGTTCTCGTGTGTTTGAGTTTTGGATGGATGTAATGTGGTTTGGTAGGGTCCCTCGTTGGGTTGTTGGTAGTACAAACAGTGTGTATGAAGCGGTTAGGAGGGTTGCGGTTCCGGTTAGGAGGATTGTAGGGGTAGATCAGTTGAATAGTGCGATTATGATGGTATGTTCTGCTATTAGGTTTGTGGTGGGAGGCAGGGCTATGTTTGTGAGGTTTGCTAGGAGTCATCAGGTGGCTATGAGTGGTAGGATGGGTTGAAGGCCTCGGGTGAGTAGTAAGATTCGGCTGTGGGTGCGTTCATAGTTTGTGTTGGCAAGGCAGAATAGTATTGAGAAGGTCAAGCCGTGGGAGATTATGAGGATTATTGCTCCTGAGAATGATCAGTGGGTTTGGATTATGCCTGCGGCGATGACTAGGCCTATGTGGCTTACAGAGGGGTAAGCGATAAGGGATTTAAGGTCAGTTTGGCGTAGGCAGATTGAGCTGGTTATTAGTGCTCCTCATAATGCTAGGGCAAGGAATGGGTAGTATAGGTGGCTTGGGATGGGGTTTGTTAGGATGGTGATTCGTATAATGCCGTATCCTCCTAGTTTTAGTAGTAGGGCTGCAAGTAATATGGATCCTGCGATTGGTGCTTCTACGTGAGCTTTAGGTAATCACAGGTGAAGTCCGTATAATGGAGCTTTTACTATAAATGCTATTAGTAGGGCTAGGCCTGATAGGAGGTGAGCTCATGAGGTTGTGGGGGTTGGGTGGGTGAGTTTTAGTATTGTTAGGTGGAGGGTGCCAATTTGGGAGTGTAGATAGAGGATTGTGATTAATAAAGGGAGTGAGCTAATGAGGGTGTAAAATAGTAAGTAGATGCCTGCGCTTAGGCGTTCTGGTTGGTTTCCTCATCGTGTAATAAGGATAAGGGTGGGGATGAGGGTTGCTTCAAATGAAATGTAGAATAGTATTAGTTCGGTGGTGGAGAATGCTAAGATGATGAAGGGTTGGATTGTGATTAGTGATGCGATGAAGGTTCGTTTTCGTGTTAGGGGCTCATGTTGGAGGTGGTTTTGGCTAGCTAGGATTATTAGGGGTAGTAATCAGCAGGATAAGATTAGTAAGGGGGATGAGATTTGGTCAATACCAGTTCATTGGGTTATGTTTTTTAGTGGGTAGTATGTGGGGAGGGATCATTGTAGGCTGAGGGTAGCAATTAGTAGACTGTAGGCAGTGGTGTTAGTTCATAGGAATTTTTGTGGGGATAGGAGAGCTGTGGGGAGTAGTATGATTGTTGGAAGGATGATTTTTAACATTGTAGTAGGTTTAGGTTGTGTAGGTGATCTGAACCATGGGTTCGGGTGGAGGCTACTAGTATGGCTAGGCCTGTGCCGGCTTCGCAGGCTGAGAATGTAAGTATAAGTATGGGCATTAAGGTGGGGGATGTTGCTTGGTTTTCGATAGGCCAAATGGACAGGGCGATGTATATAGACAGTATCATGCTTTCTAGACATAGGAGGGCTGAAATTAGGTGGGTGCGGTGAAATGCTAATCCTAGGCTACTTAGGGCAAAGGCTGAGTAGAAACTTAGATGAGAAAGTGACATGAAGAAAGTCATAGGGTTTGGCTATGGTCTGTTGAGTCGAAATCAACTGTCTTGGTTAGACTAACTTTCTGCTTATTCTGCTCATTCTAGGCCTCCTTGTGTTCATTCATAGATAAGTCCTAGGGTGAGTAGGAGAATAATAGTAGAAGCTCAGGTTAAAGTGGTGATGGGGGATTGGAGTTGGATGGCTCATGGGAGGGGAAGTAGGAGTGCGATTTCTAGGTCGAAAAGTAAGAATAGAATGGCTACTGAGGAAAAAGCGGATGGAGAATGGAAGGCGGGCGGAGCCAAGTGGGTCGAAGCCACATTCGTAGGGGGATAGTTTTTCGAAGTCTGGGTTAGCTTGGGCTAGTCAGAAGTTTAGTGTAGTTAGGATTAAGCATAGTGCGAGGGATAAGGTTAGTATGAATGTGATTATGTTAATTGCTCTTCTCTGGGGTTTTACCAGATTTTAGAGATTGGAAGTCAATTGTAATTAATATACTAGAAGAGCAGGATCCTCATCAGTAGATTGTTATGTAGAGGAATAATCAAATGATGTCTACGAAGTGTCAGTATCAGGCTGCTGCTTCGAACCCGAAGTGGTGATCTGATGTGAAATGGAATTTGGCTAGTCGGAGAAGGCAGATTGATAGGAAGGAAGATCCGATGATTACGTGAAGTCCGTGGAATCCAGTTGCGACGAAGAAGGTTGAGCCGTAGACCCCGTCGGCGATTGAGAAGGGCGCTTCATAGTATTCTATTGCCTGAAGCGCTGTAAAATAAAATCCGAGTAGGATTGTTAGGGTTAGTGCATGGATTGCTTGTTTACGGTTGCTTTCTGTAATGCTGTGATGTGCTCATGTAACGGTAACTCCAGAGGCTAGTAGGATAGCTGTGTTTAGTAGGGGAACTTCTAATGGGTTAAGAGGTTTAATGCCTGTTGGGGGTCATTGTCCGCCTAGCTCTGGGGTGGGTACTAAGCTGGAGTGGAAGAATGCTCAGAAGAAGCCTAGGAAGAAGAATGCTTCGGATGTGATGAAGAGGATTATTCCGTATCGTAAGCCTTTTTGGACTGTAGGTGTGTGGTGTCCTTGGAACGTGCTTTCTCGTACAGTGTCTCGTCATCATTGTAGTATTACTAGGATCATGGAGAGTAGGCCTAGAGTTAGCAATTGGAGGGAGTTGTAGTGAAATCATATAGCTAGTCCAGAGGTAGTGAGTAGGGCGGCTGCTGCTCCGAAGATAGGTCATGGGCTTGGGTCTACTATGTGGTAGGAATGTGCTTGGTGGGCCATTAGATGTTTTCTTGTAAGTATAGGCTTAGTAGGAGGACGAAAACGTAGGCTTGGATTATAGCTACTGCTACTTCTAGAATTGTTAGTAGAAGTAGGATTAATGTGGTTAGAGTGGATACTGCGGGTATGATTGGGAGTAAGACGGTTGTGGCTGTGGAGATAAGTTGGATGAGTAGGTGACCTGCTGTGAGGTTTGCTGTTAGCCGTACGCCTAGTGCTAATGGACGGATGAGTAGGCTGGCTGTTTCGATTATGATTAAAGCAGGGATTAGTGGTGTGGGAGTTCCTTCGGGGAGTAAGTGTCCGAGGGATATTGAGGGTTGGTTTCGTAATCCTGTGAGTAGAGTGGCGAGTCAGAGTGGAAAGGCTAGTGCTATATTTATTGATAGTTGGGTGGTTGGGGTAAAGGTGTATGGTAATAGGCCGAGGAGGTTAATCATGAGGAGTAGGATTATTAATGATGTGAGGATTAGGGCTCATTTGTGGCCTGCTTTGTTAAGGGGTATTATTAGTTGTTTTGTGATTAAATGAAGGAATCATAGTTGGAGGGTTGAGAGGCGGTTAGTGATTCATCGATTGTTGGGTGTGGGAAGTAATAGGGCGGGAAATAGTATTGCGAGCAGGATTAGTGGAATTCCTAATGGGCATGGGCTTGTGAATTGGTCAAAGAAGCTTAGGTTCATGGTCAGGTTCAGGGAGTAGTTTTAGTAGCTATTTCGAGTTTAGAGGAGGGAGGGTTGGTGGTAGTAAATGATGGGAGTTTGGGTTGAATGATTAGTGAGAAGATTATTCAAGATACAAGTATAATAAGAAATCATGGGTTTGGGTTTAGTTGTGGCATACCATTAAGGAGGGTAGTGTGTCCTCTTTCTCTAGCTTAAAAGGCTAGTGCTGTTACATAGCTTCTTAATGATTAGGATGATAGGAGTGATGATCAGCTCTCGAAGTAGGAAAGGGGGGTGGATTCTACTACGATTGGTATGTAGCTGTGGTTGGCTCCACAAATTTCTGAGCATTGGCCGTAGAAGATGCCCGGTCGGGTTGTGATGAAGGAGGTTTGGTTTAATCGGCCTGGAATTGCGTCTGTTTTTACTCCTAGAGTGGGGACTGCTCATGAGTGAAGGACGTCGCTGGCTGTGATGATAATGCGGATGGGGGATTCTATAGGGATAACAACTCGATGGCCAACTTCGAGTAGTCGGAAGTGTCCTTGTGGTAGGTCTGTTGTGGGGATTATGTAGGAGTCGAATGTTAGGTCTTTGAAGTCTGTGTATTCGTAGGTTCAGTATCATTGGTGTCCAATTGCTTTCAGTGTTAGGTCTGGTTCGTCGATTTCGTCTATTATATATAAGATTTGTAGGGAAGGGAGGGCGAGGAGGATAAGGACAATGGCTGGTAGAATGGTTCAGATTAGCTCAACTTCTTGGGCATCTACAGTGTTTGAGGACAGTTTTTCTATTAGTATAAGCGCTAGGAGGTATAGGACGAGGCTGCAGACGGCTAGTGCGACTATCAGAGCATGGTCGTGGAATTCTACAAGTTCTTCTATGATAGGGGAGGAGGCGTCTTGGAATCCGAATTGGGCGTGGTTGGCCATGAGGGGTGTATGGGGTTTTCACCCATGATTTAGTCTTGACAAGGCTATGTAATAGGTTTACTAACATCCCATAAGAAAGAAGCATGAGTGGTTTGATGCGGTTGGCTTGAAACCAGCATATGAGGGTTCGATTCCTTCCTTTCTTGTACTTGGACAAAGGCTGGTTCTTCGAAGGTGTGGTATGGAGGAGGGCAGCCGTGGATTCATTCGACGTTAGTGGCAGTTAGTTCGGGTTGTAGGACTTTTCGTTTTGATGCAAAGGCTTCTCAGATAATAAATATTAGTATAATTACTGCTGTTATTGAGATGAGTGAGCCGATAGAGGATGTGGTGTTTCATAGGGTATAGGCGTCTGGATAATCGGGGTATCGGCGTGGTATGCCGGCTAGTCCTAGGAAGTGTTGTGGGAAAAAGGTTAAGTTTACACCTGTAAATATAACTCCGAAGTGGGCTTTGGCCCATGTAGGGTGTAGTGTATATCCTGTAAATAGGGGAAATCAGTGGGTGAAGCCTGCTAGGATAGCAAAGACTGCACCTATTGATAAAACATAGTGGAAGTGGGCTACTACATAGTATGTGTCATGCAGGGCGATGTCTAGTGAGGAGTTTGCTAGAACGATTCCTGTTAGTTCACCGATGGTGAATAGGAAGATGAAGCCTAGGGCTCATAATATTGGGGGATCTCATTTGATGGTTCCGCCGTGCAGTGTGGCTAATCAGCTGAAAACTTTAATACCAGTTGGGATAGCAATGATTATAGTGGCGGATGTAAAGTATGCTCGAGTATCCACGTCTATTCCTACTGTGAATATGTGGTGGGCTCATACGATGAAGCCCAGGAATCCAATAGATAGTATAGCTCATACTATGCCTATGTAGCCAAATGGTTCTTTCTTGCCAGCATAGTAAGTTACTACATGGGAGATGATTCCGAACCCAGGGAGGATAAGGATATAGACTTCTGGGTGACCAAAGAATCAGAAGAGGTGCTGGTAAAGGACTGGGTCTCCTCCTCCAGCAGGGTCAAAAAATGTAGTGTTTAGGTTTCGATCTGTGAGGAGTATTGTAATACCTGCGGCAAGGACTGGAAGAGAGAGTAGGAGTAAGACGGCAGTAATTAGGACTGATCAAACGAATAGGGGGGTTTGGTATTGTGATAGGGTTGGGGGTTTTATGTTGATGGCGGTTGTAATGAAATTGATTGCCCCTAAGATGGAGGATACACCTGCTAGGTGCAAGGAGAAAATGGCTAAGTCTACTGAGGCTCCAGCATGGGCTAAGTTACCAGCTAGTGGTGGATATACTGTTCAGCCTGTGCCTGCTCCTGCTTCAACTGTTGATGAAGCTAGTAAAAGTATGAATGATGGTGGTAGTAGTCAGAAGCTTATGTTGTTTATGCGTGGGAATGCTATGTCGGGGGCGCCAATTATGAGGGGGACTAATCAGTTTCCAAATCCTCCAATCATAATTGGTATTACTATGAAGAAGATTATTACAAAGGCATGAGCAGTAACGATAACGTTGTAAATTTGGTCGTCTCCTAGAAGTGTTCCTGGTTGACCAAGTTCAGCTCGGATGAGTAGGCTTAGGGCGGTTCCGATTATGCCGGCTCATGCTCCGAAGATTAAGTATAGAGTGCCGATATCTTTGTGGTTAGTTGAAAATAATCATCGAGTAATAAAAGTCACAGGTAAGATGGCTGAGTGTTATAAGCGTTAGGCTGTAGTCCTTTTTACAGGGGTTTGATTCCTCCTCTTACCGACCCTGTGGTGAAGTTCATGTTGAGTTGCAAGCTCATTGATGCATATTAAAGTGTATGCCGGGGTCTTTTGGACGGAAGCCTGTTGGTTTGGGCATTTGGCTGTTAACTAGAGTTTTGTGGGGTCGAAGCCCACCTGTCCAGGGTTCGTGTGAAGGCTCTAGCTTAGTTAAAGCACCTGAGTTGCATTCAGGAGATGCAGGTTAGTATCTTGCGGGTCTTAGCAGAAACTAAGAGAGTTTAACTCTTATTTAAGGCTTTGAAGGCCTTCGGTTTAAATGGTTATCCTAAGTTTCTAGACAGTGGTCATGATTATAGGGGATAAGGGTAATAGTGAGATTGATAGGGATGTTAGGATAGCGAGTATAGTGTCCGTGGGCTTGTTAATGTGCCATTGTTTCATGTGGTTCGTTGAGTTTGGTGGGAGTGTGATTGTGGAGTAGTATGTGAGGCGGAGGTAGAAGAATAGGCTCAGTAGTGAGAGTATGGCGATGGTTGTAGCTGCTAGGGTTAGTTCTTGCTTGGTGAGCTCTTGGATGATGAGTCATTTGGGGAGGAAACCTGTTAGGGGTGGAAGTCCTGCTAGGGATAGTAGAGTTAATATTAGAGTTGCGTTTAGGGTGGGAATTTTTGTTCATGGAGTTATCATTGTGGGGAGTTTTAAGGTTTTGGTTTTGTATAAAGTTAGGAAAATGGCAGTGGTGATTAGGGTATATAAGTAGAAGGTTAAAAGTGTAAGTTTCGGGTCATAAGCTACAATGATAGTTATTCATCCAAGATGGGAGATGGATGAGAAGGCTAGAATTTTTCGTAGTTGTGTTTGGTTTAATCCTATTCACCCGCCGAGAGCAGCTGATGCAATGGCTATAGTGGTTAGTAATGTCGGGTTAAGGGAGTGGGACGTTATGAAGAGAATGCTGATTGGGGGGAGTTTTATTACCGTGGATAGGAGTAGGCCTGTGATTAGGGATGAGCCTTGGAGTACTTCTGGAAATCAAAAGTGGAAAGGCACTAGCCCGAGTTTTATGGCAATTGCAGTTGTTAGTAGTAGGCAGGATGTTGGATGGTTTAGTTGGGTAATGTCTCATTGTCCCGTGAATCATGCGTTTATTAGGCTTGAGAAAAGGACTAGCGCTGAGGCGGTTGCTTGGACTAAGAAGTATTTAATTGAGGCTTCGATGGCTCGGGGGTGGTGGGATTTTGAGATGAGGGGAATGATGGCGAGGGTGTTGATTTCTAACCCTGTTCAGGCTATTACTCAATGGTTACTTGAGATTGTGATGGTAGTACCTAGTAGTAGGCTTGTTGATGATAGTAGTTTTGCATGCGGGTTCATTAGTAAGGGAAGGGGTTGAACCATCATTTTCGGGGTATGGGCCCGATAGCTTTGTTAGCTTACCTTACTAGGAAATAATATAAAGGAAGTATGGAGAGTTTTGATTTCTCTTGTGTAGGTTCGATCCCTACTTTTCTAAATTTTTATTAGGAAATGAGAGGGGTGGCATACCTCTATGTTCACTTTATCATAGTGACCCTTAACTATTCAGGCACATTTCCTTGATTCTTAGGAATGGGGGAATACCTGCGTAGCAAATTGGTATGCTAGTGTGTCAGAGGCAGAGTGCTAGTGTTAGTGGGAGGAAGTTTTTTCATAGTAAATGTATTAGCTGATCATAGCGGAATCGGGGGTATGAGGCTCGAATTCATAAGAAGCCGGAGGAGAGGAGTAATACTTTTGTAGCAAGGGTGACTGGGAATAATTCAGAGGGGAGGTTGAGTGAGCTAGGGTTTAGGAATAGGATAGTAGTTAGTGTGTTTATTAGTATGATGTTGGCGTATTCAGCTAGGAGGAACAGGGCAAATGGCCCTGCAGCATATTCTACGTTGAAGCCAGATACTAGTTCGGATTCTCCTTCTGTAAGGTCGAATGGGGCTCGGTTTGTTTCTGCAAGTGTGGAGATATACCATATCATTGCGAGAGGTCAGGAAGAGAAGATAAGGTATAGTGGTTCTTGGGTTGTGGCTAGAGTGTTTAAAGTGTAGTTGCCGCTTAGTAGGATCACGGATAGAAGGATGATGGCTAGTGTTACTTCGTATGAAATAGTTTGTGCTACGGCTCGTAGTGCTCCAATTAGGGCGTATTTTGAGTTGGAGGCTCATCCGGATCATAGAATAGAGTATACTGCTAGGCTGGATATGGCTAGTAGAAAGAGGAGACCTAGATTTAGATCTGCAAGGGGGAAGGGGAGGGGGAGGGGAGTTCAGATTGTGATTGCTAGTAGGAGGGCTAGTATGGGGGTGATGATGAAGAGGAGGGGAGATGAGGTGGAGGGGCGGATGGGTTCTTTGATAAATAATTTTACGCCGTCTGCTAGTGGTTGTAATAGGCCGAAAGGGCCTACAATGTTGGGACCTTTGCGGGATTGTATGTAGCTTAGGACTTTTCGTTCAACTAGGGTTAGAAAAGCTACTGCGAGTAGGATTGGAATAGCATAGGATAGGAATATGGTGAGGTAAATTGTAGTGGATAATCAGGTCATGAGTTTGAGGGCTAGGGAGAGGATTTGAACCTCTGGGTAAAGGGCTTAAGCCTTTTGCATTTGCCAAGCTCTGCCACGCTAGCTGGCCCTTTATTTAGGGCGAGGAATGGGTGTCCTTTTGGTAATTTAGTTGGGTTCATTACTTGGGGGAAGGCATGCTTGAAGTATTGGCCTCACTTTCCCGGTCCTTTCGTACTAGGGGAAGTTCAACATAGATAGAAACCGACCTGGATTGCTCCGGTCTGAACTCAGATCACGTAGGACTATTAATCGTTGAACAAACGAACCCTTAATAGCGGCTGCACCATTAGGATGTCCTGATCCAACATCGAGGTCGTAAACCTCCTTGTCGATATGGGCTCTTGAAGGAGATTGCGCTGTTATCCCTGGGGTAGCTTGGTCCATTAATCAATTGTATTGGGTCTGGTTACTATTTGCACATGGAGGTGTAGCTCTTTGTTAAGAGGTGTGGTCTTATTTTTGGAGGATTCGTTTTTCTCCAAGGTCGCCCCAACCGAAAAATACGGACCAGCGTTTATTGGGGTAGTAGGCCTAGTAGGTTTGTAGTTATTTGTGGGGTGGTCGTTGATTTTAAAGTTCCACAGGGTCTTCTCGTCTTATGTGTTTATTCCTGCTTTTGCACAGGAAGATCAATTTCACTGATTATCCGTAAGAGACAGTTAGGGCCTCGTTTAGCCATTCATACAAGTCTCGATTTATGGGACAATTGATTGCGCTACCTTCGCACGGTTAGAATACCGCGGCCGTTGAGCATTTGTCACTGGGCAGGCATCACCTTCAATACTTGGTTGGCTGAAGGCTATGTTTTTGGTAAACAGTCGGGTCCTGGGTTTGCCTAGTTCCTTTTACGGATTTTAATCTTTCTTGATGAGCGCTCCGGTGTTGGGGTAACAGGGATGGGTTAATATTTTATCTTGTTGGATTTATGATATTAGTTTATCTGTTAATAATTGGCAGATGTAAGTTTGCGCTGAAGAGGAGAAAGACTCCAAGTTACTTATTTTAGCATTAGTTCTTCTATAGATATAGATTAACCCGTTAGGGGTAAGGGAGTCATGGTGTTTTTGGATTTTTTGAGTAAGTGAGCTTTGACGCATTCTTTATTGGTGGCTGCTTTAAAGCCTACGGGGTAGGGGAAAGGAGGTTTATCCGCTAGAGCAGGTTGTATTCTTTTTTAAAGGAGCTGTACCCCCTTTAAATTGCTCTTGACTTTCCACGGTAAGTGATAGATTGTTCATTGATGGGGAGAGAGAGCCAAGGTAGAACTTAGATTCGTTTCACGGGTAACCAGCTATCACCCAGCTCGGTTGGCTTTTCACCTCTACTAACAGGTCATTCCACTCTTTTGCAACAGAGACGGATTCGCTCAGGGTAGCTGCCTGTAAGTAGCTCGCTTGGGTTTCGGGAAGGCAAGCTTAAGTTCATTTTGCTTGGTTGTTCTTGCTAAATCATGATGCAAAAGGTACAAGGGTTTATCTTTGCTGTTTGTTGCTTAATTTTTCATTGTTATTTCATCTTTCCCTTACGGTACGTATTCTCTATTGCGCCAAGAGTAGATCTTTTCTATCACCTATACTAAGTTTGAATAATGCTTTAGTTTAGTGTGTTAGGTAGGTTTTTAAGTGATTACTTTTATGTGGTTGGGCTAGATTTAGGCTCAAGGCGATCTGGTAGGTGACAGATATCTTTCAGGTGTAAGCTGAATGCTTTGTATTAAAGCTACGTCTTGGTATGCTAAGTGCACCTTCCGGTACACTTACCTTGTTACGACTTACCTCATCTTCAGCTAGGTAATATATTAGTTATGGAATTTAATAGCTTGTGAAGAGGGTGACGGGCGGTATGTACGTACCCCAGGGCCAATTTAAAGTAGGCCTTATTGTCCTATTTTACTGCTAAATCCGCCTTCTAGGGGTGATTTCATACCCCTTTCCGTAGGTTTTCTAGCTTAGAAAATGTAGCCCATTTCTTCCGCTCCATGGGCTATACCTTGGCCTGTCTTGTTAGCGTGGTTTAGGCTATTGTGCTTACTGTTGTGCTCTCAGGGAGGTAAGCTGACGACGGCGGTATGTAGGCTGTTTTGGCAAGAAGCGGTCGGGTGCATCGTGGGTTATCGATTATAGAACAGGCTCCTCTAGGTGGGTTTGGGGTACCGCCAAGTCCTTAGAGTTTTAAGCGTTTGTGCTCGTAGTTCCCAGGCGGATACTCTGGTAGAGTAAGTATCAAGATTTAGGGCTAAGCATAGTGGGGTATCTAATCCCAGTTTGTGCCTTAGCTTTCGTGGGTTTTATTAATCGAAGTTGCTAAGATTGTTTTTAGAATGGTTTTATGTGCAGCTTGGGCTTATGACAGCTCAGTTGCATTTTGATCTTAGTTGGTGTGATAACATTGAGCCACTCTTTACGCCGTGTTACAGTTAATTTGGGTCTCCTGTGTGACCGCGGTGGCTGGCACAAGATTTACCAACCCTTAGGGTTGCTATAACTAAGTCAAGTTCTCACTTATTGCTTAATGTTAATTACTGCTGAGTACCCGTGGGGGTGTGGCCGAGCAAGACGTCTTGGGCTACCATTGGCGGTGTGCCTGATGTCCGCTCCTCTGCCTTAATCGTTGTAGGTGGAGGGCATTTACACTGGGGCGCAGATACTTGCATGTATATATTTAGCAACAATCAACAGTAAGGCTAGGACTAAGTCTTTTGTCCTTGGGAAAAGAGCAGCCATCTTAGCATCTTCAGTGCTATGCTTTAGTGTTAAGCTACAAGGAC